GAAATCAAAGTAGGTGATAAGGTAGCTGGAAGACATGGGAATAAAGGGATTATTTCCAAAATTTTACCTCGACAAGATATGCCTTATTTGCAAGATGGAAGACCTATTGATATGGTTTTCAATCCATTAGGAGTGCCCTCACGAATGAATGTAGGACAGATATTTGAATGCTCGCTCGGATTAGCGGGGGATCTGCTAGATAGACATTATCGAATAGCACCTTTTGATGAGAGATATGAACAAGAGGCTTCGAGAAAACTAGTGTTTTCGCAATTATATGAAGCTAGTAAGCAAACAGCGAATCCATGGGTATTTGAACCGGAGTATCCCGGAAAAAGCCGAATATTTGATGGCAGAACGGGAGATCCTTTTGAACAACCTGTTTTACTAGGAAAGCCTTATATCTTGAAATTAATTCATCAAGTTGATGATAAAATACACGGGCGTTCGAGTGGACATTATGCACTTGTTACACAACAACCCCTTAGAGGACGGGCTAAGCAAGGTGGACAACGGGTAGGAGAAATGGAGGTTTGGGCGCTAGAGGGATTTGGCGTTGCTCATATTTTACAAGAGATGCTTACTTATAAATCGGATCATATTCGAGCTCGTCAAGAAGTCCTTGGTATTACGATGATTGGAGGAACAATACCTAAACCTGCGGATGCTCCAGAATCTTTTCGATTGCTCGTTCGAGAACTACGCTCTTTGGCTCTGGAACTGAATCATTGCCTTGTATCTGATAAAAATTTACAGATTAATAGAAAGGAAGCTTAATCGAAACGACGAATCGGAATTTTTATTCTATGATCGATCGGTATAAACATCAACAACTCCGAATTGAATCAGTTTCGCCTCAAAAGATAAGTGCTTGGGCTAACAAAATCCTCCCTAATGGCGAGATCGTTGGAGAGGTAACAAAACCCTATACTTTTCATTATAAAACCAATAAACCCGAAAAGGATGGATTGTTTTGTGAAAGAATTTTTGGTCCTATAAAAAGTGGAATTTGTGCTTGTGGAAATTATCGAGTAATCAGAGATGAAAAAGAGGACCAGAGATTTTGTGAACAATGCGGAGTTGAATTTGCGGATTCTCGTATTCGAAGATATCAAATGGGATATATCAAACTGGCTTGTCTAGTAACCCATGTGTGGTATTTGAAACGTCTACCTAGTTATATCGCGAATCTTTTAGATAAACCTCTTAAAGAATTGGAAGGCCTTGTATACTGCGATGTGTGATTTGATCGAAATTCGAATTTTACAGATTCAAAATGATACACTGTCTTCCCAGTTAGTGGGGATGTCCCCAATCTGACATGTCTCGTGAAAGGAGTAACGTGAAGCTCAGAATTATGGGTGTATAAAATATTAACAAAAAAAGAGCGGGGAGTTGGTCTATGGTCGATTCAGTAGTCAAAAATGAGTAATTTTGAGTTGTACCTCGTGAAAAAAGACTTCCTTAATTTGTGAAATTGAATTCTGTTTCTCAGTGGGTAAATATGCATGGTTGCAGGAGTCTATCCATCGCATATAGGCTTTAAGAACATCTTAACATAATCGTCGAGGCGATGTCAGGACCTAAAAGATCGAATCAAATGGAGGGGTACATGGACAAGGAAATCCCTTTTGAATTGCAACCCTTAAGGGGATTCCGCGTTCGAGGGGAAGTAGACTACTCAAGAATTTCCTATTTCATTTATTTATATGGACATAGTATCATTTATTGTGAATTAAATAAAAAATGAAAAAACTAGAAAAAAAAAAATAAGAATGAATCAATGAAATGTTACTTGGTCTTTACTACTAACTTGAGTAAGGAGTAGATTCGAGGAGATTTTTCGAAAATTCGAAAGTAAAAACAAAACCTCTTTTTTTGTTTATTTGGTTCTCTAACTACTTGAGCCGGACGAAAAGAAACTTTCACGTCCGATTTGAAAGGGGGGGGGAATCCTATCCCAATTTTTCTTTTGCTAGGCCTATAGCTAAAAAACCTACTTTCTTACGATTACGAGGGTTATTCGAATATGAAATACAATCCTGGAAATACAGCATCCCAGTTTTTTTTACTACTCACGGTTTCGATATATTTCGAAATCGAGAAATTTGTACTGGAGCAGGTGCGATACGAGAACAATTAGCCGATATAGATTTGCAAAGTATTCTAGATTATTCATTAGTAGAATGGAAGGAATTAGGCCAAGAAAGAAGCACGGGTAATGAATGGGAAGATCGCAAAATTGGAAGAAGAAGGGATTTTTTGATTAGACGCGTAGAATTAGCTAAACACTTTATTCGAACAAATATCGAACCCGAATGGATGGTTTTATGTTTACTACCAGTTCTTCCTCCTGAATTACGACCCATCATTCAGATAGATGGGGGTAAGCTAATGAGCTCGGATATTAATGAACTCTATAGAAGAGTCATCTATCGAAACAATACGCTTACCGATCTATTAACAACAAATAGATCTACACCGGGGGAATTAGTAATGTGTCAAGAGAAATTGGTACAAGAAGCCGTAGATACGCTTCTTGATAATGGAATTCGCGGACAGCCAATCAGGGATGGTCATAATAAGGTTTACAAGTCGTTTTCTGATGTAATTGAAGGAAAAGAGGGAAGATTTCGCGAGACTATGCTTGGCAAACGGGTTGATTATTCGGGTCGTTCTGTCATTGTTGTCGGACCCTCACTTCCACTACATCGATGTGGATTGCCTCGGGAAATAGCAATAGAGCTTTTCCAGACATTTGTAATTCGGGGACTAATTAGACAACATCTTGCTTCCAACATAGGAGTTGCTAAGAGTCAAATTCGGGAAAAAGATACAATTGTATGGGAAATATTGCAGGAAGTTATGCAGGGGCACCCTGTATTGCTGAATAGAGCGCCCACTTTGCATAGATTAGGCATACAGGCATTTCAACCCATTTTAGTCGAAGGACGGGCGGTTTGTTTACATCCATTAGTTCGTAAGGGATTCAATGCAGACTTTGATGGGGATCAAATGGCTGTTCATGTACCCTTATCTTTGGAGGCTCAAGCAGAGGCCCATTTACTTATGTTTTCGCATATGAATCTATTGTCTCCAGCTATTGGGGATCCTATTTCCGTACCAACCCAAGATATGCTTATTGGTTTATATGTATTAACCATTGGGAATCGCCGAGGTATTTGTAGAAATAGGTATAATCCATGGAATCGAAGAACGTATCAAAATGAAAGAAATAATGATAATAATCATCAGTCTAAGAAACAAAAAGAACCTTTTTTTTGTAATTCCTATAATGCAATTGGAGCTTATCGCCAGAAAAGACTCAATTTAGATAGTCCTTTTTGGCTCCGCTGGCGACTCGATCAACGCATTATTGCTTCAAAAGAGGGTCCCATCGAGATTCACTATGAATCAGGGGGTACTTGTCAGGAGATTTATGAACACTCGTTTTTAGTAAGAAGTATAAAAAAAGAAATTCTTTGTATATATATTAGAACAACTATTGGTCATATTTCTCTTTTTCGAGAAATCGAAGAAGCCCTACAAGGGTTTTGTCGAGCCTGCTCGTCTGGTCACTAATCATATGGCATCTCAATTAAGTGATTTTGTAACACTGGCGTGAATTTTGATCTTTCTGTTTCTACTAGGACTCTACTTCCTCTGACTTTCTATCGGTATTAATATTGATAAAGGGAAGTTTTTCAAATCATTGACTCAAACTCATTGTCGAATCCCAATCAGCAGAATATGGAGGGACTTATGGCAGAACGAGTCAATCTAGTCTTTCACAATAAAATAATAGACGGAACTGCTATTAAAAAACTTATTAGCAAATTAATAGATCACTTCGGAATGGCATATACATCACACATTCTGGATCAAGTCAAAACTCTGGGTTTCCAGCAAGCCACTGCTACATCCATTTCATTAGGGATTGATGATCTTTTAACGATCCCTTCTAAGGGATCGTTAGTACAAGATGCTGAAGAACATAGTTTCATTTTAGAACAACACCATCATTATGGGAATGTGCACGCAATAGAAAAATTACGCCAATCTATTGAGGTGTGGTATGCTACAAGTGAATATTTGCGACAAGAAATGAATCCTAATTTTAGGATGACAGATTCACTTAATCCAGTCCATATAATGTCTTTTTCGGGAGCTAGAGGAAATGCATCTCAAGTGCACCAATTAGTAGGTATGAGGGGATTAATGTCAGATCCTCAAGGACAAATGATTGATTTACCTATCCAAAGTAATTTACGAGAAGGGCTGTCTTTAACAGAATATATAATTTCTTGCTACGGAGCCCGAAAAGGGGTTGTGGATACGGCTGTACGAACCTCGGATGCGGGATATCTTACGCGCCGACTTGTTGAAGTAGTTCAACACATTGTTGTACGTCGAACGGATTGTGGAACCGCTCGAGGGGTTGCCGTAAGTCCTCGAAATGGGATAATTCCCGAGTCCGAAAGAATTTTTATTCAAACATTAGTTGGTCGTGTATTAGCAGAGGATATATATATGGGCTCACGTTGCATCGCTATCCGAAATCAAGATATTGGATTTGGGCTTGTCCATCAATTCATAACCTTTCAAACTCAACTAATTTTTATTCGAACTCCTTTTACTTGTAGGAGTACATCTTGGATCTGTCAATTATGTTACGGTAGGAGTCCCACTCATGGCGACCTGGTCGAGTTGGGAGAAGCTGTAGGTATTATTGCGGGGCAATCCATTGGAGAACCGGGGACTCAACTAACATTAAGAACTTTTCATACTGGAGGAGTCTTCACAGGCGGTACTGCAGAACATGTACGAGCTCCGTCGAATGGAAAAATCCAATTTAATGAAGATTTCGTTCATCCCACGCGTACGCGTCACGGGCATCCTGCTTTTATATGTTCTATAGCCTTATATGTCACTATTCAGAGTGAGGAGATTCTCCATCATGTAACTATTCCACCTAAAAGTTTTCTTTTGGTTCAAAATAATCAATATGTCGAAGCAGAACAAGTAATTGCTGAGATTCGCGAGGTACCATACACTTTGAATTTGAAAGAGAGAGTTCGAAAACATATTTATTCGGACTCAGAGGGAGAAATGCACTGGAGTAATGCTGTGTACCACGCATCCACATTTACATATAGTAATGTTCATCTTTTACCAAAAACAAGTCATTTATGGATATTATCAGGAGGTTCGTGGAGATCCAGTGCAGTCCCCTTTTCACCGCACAAGGATCAAGATCAAATGAATATTTCGTCCCTTTCTGTAGAACGAGGGCCAATTTCAACTCTCTCAATGAATAATGATCCACGAAGATACAAATTAATTCGTTCATATTTTTCTGGTCAAAAAACAGAAGACAAGATTCCTAATTATTCAGAACCCGTTCGTTGGAATCTGACCATTTTACATGGTAATTCTCATTTATTGGGAAAAAGGCGAGTAAATAGATTTCTCGTTCCAATCCAATCGATTCAAGAACGAAAGAAAGAGTTAATGCCTCATTCAGGTATCTCGATTGAACTACCAATAAATGGTATTTTCCGTAGAAATAATAGTATTTTTGCTTATTTCGATGATCCTCGATACAGCAGAAAGAGTTCGGGAATTACTAAATATGGGACTCTGGGCGTGCATTCACTCGTTAAAAAAGAGGATTTTTTTGAGGCTCGACCAATAAAAGAATTGAAGTCAAAATACCAAATGAGACTAGATCCATTTTTTTTCATTCCCGAAGAAGTGCATAGTTTAACTGAATCTTCTTTGATAATGATACGAAATAATAGTCTCATTGGAATAGATACACGAATTGTTTTCAATATAAATACAAGAAGCCACGTGGGCGGATTAGTCCGAATGGAGAGAAAAAAAACGAGAATTGAACTGAAAATCTTTTCAGGAGATATTCATTTTCCGGGGGAGACCGATAAGATATCCCGACACAGCGGGATCTTGATACCTCCAGGAAAAGTAAACATCACTTTTACGGACTCAAAGAAATGGAAAAATTGGATCTATGTCCAACGGATCACATCTACTAAGAAAAAGTATTTTGTTTTAGTTCGCCCGGTAGTGACATATGAGATATCAGATGGTCTAAATTTACCAACACTCTTCCCCCCGGATTTTTTACAAGAAAGGGATAATATGCAACTTAGAGTTGTCAATTATATTGTTTATGGAAATGCCAAACCCATTCAAGGAATTTCTGATACCAGTATTCAACTAATTCGGACTTGTTTCATTTTGAATTGGAACCAAGGCATAAAAAGTTCTTCGATCGAGGAGGTCTGTACTTCTTTTATTGAAGTAAGTACAAATGGTTTGGTTCGAGCTTTCCTAATAATCGACTTAGTAAAATCCGCTATTTCGTATCGCAAAAAAAGAACTGATCTCTCAGGTTTAGGATTCATTTCCGATAAGGTATCAGATCATACCAACATCAATCCTTTTTATTCCATTTATATTTATAAAAAGAGAAAAATGAAACAATCACTTAACCCCCAAAATCACGGAACAATTCGCACATTGTTAAATAACAATAAGGAATACCCTTCCTTGATGATTTTATCATCATCGAATTGTTTCAGAATGGACCTATTCAACGATATAAAATATCTCAATCTCAATGTAAAAAAAGAATTCATTTCAACAGATCCTATAATTCAAATTAGGAATTCGATCGGACCGTTAGGAACGGTGTTTAATTTTTTGAATTTTTATTCCTTTTATTATTTACTAACTCATAATCCGATCTTAATAACTAAATATCCTCAATTTGAAAATTTAAAACCGACTTTTCAAGTGATTAAATATTATTTAATGGATGAAAATGGGATAATTTCAAATCATGATCCGTACGATAAAATCGTTTTCAATTTATTCAATTTGAATTGGTATTTTCGCCATCAAAGTTATTGTTCTAATTATTGGGAAGAACGCCCCACAATAATTAGTCTCGGTGAGTTTATTTGTCAAAATGGATATATAGCCAAAAAAGGACCCCCTTTCAAATCGGGTCAAGTTTTGCTTATTCAAGGTGACTCTGTAGTAATAAGATTGGCTAAACCTTATTTGGCCACTCCGGGAGCAACTGTTCATGGACATTATGGAGAAATCTTTTACGAAGGAGATACATTAGTTACATTTATATATGAAAAATCGAGATCCGGTGATATAACGCAAGGTCTTCCAAAAGTGGAACAGGTCTTAGAAGTGCGTTCAATTGATTCAATATCAATGAACCTACAAAAAAGAATTGTGGGTTGGAACACGTATATACCACAAATTCTTGGAATTCCTTGGGGATTCTTGATTGGGACTGAGCTGACTATAGTGCAAAGTCGTATATCGTTGGTTAATAAGATACAAAAGGTTTATCGATCCCAAGGGGTGCAAATTCATAATAGGCACATAGAGATCATTGTACGCCAAATAACATCAAAAGTGTTGGTTTCCGAGGATGGAATATCTAATGTTTTTTTACCGGGAGAACTAATTGGATTGTTGCGAGCGGAACGAACAGGGCGCGCTTTAGAAGAATCGATCTGGTACCGCGCTATCCTATTGGGAATAACAAGAGCATCTTTGAATACTCAAAGTTTCATATCGGAAGCGAGTTTTCAAGAAACTGCTCGAGTTTTAGCCAAAGCAGCTCTTCGTGGTCGTATCGATTGGTTGAAAGGTCTAAAAGAGAACGTTGTTATAGGTGGGATGATCCCCGTTGGGACCGGATTTAAAAGATTACTGCGGCAACACATTCCTTTGAAAAGTAAAAAGCAGATCTTTTTAACGGGGGAAAGACACGATATTTTGTTCCACCACGCGGGCTTATTTGATTCTTGCCGTTCAAAATGATTTCCCTGAGGAATGATTTATATCATATATCATTTAATGAGTCCTAAACCAAGTGTATTCTTTCTTTCGTTTTGGCATTCAATTTCCATTTGCAAAACCCTTTCTATATGGTCTTGAGGGGGTAATGGAAATTCCGATACTAAATTCAGATAATAATGAATAGAGGTTAGCAGTTTGGATTGTGTATTGACATTGAGACGTCCAATCTACGATAGAAGAAAAGGTTCCGTCGGAACAATTATTTAGTTCAAGACAACCTCGTCACTTTTTTTTGAAACAAAAAAGAAAGAGGAAGTGTGGGAAGAAATGACAAGAAGATATTGGAACATAAATTTGGAAGAGATGATGGGAGCCGGAGTTCATTTTGGTCATGGGACTAGGAAATGGAATCCGAGGATGTCGCCGTATATTTCTACCAAGCGTAAAGGTATTCATATCACAAATCTTACTAAAACTGCGCGTTTTTTATCAGAAGCTTGTGATTTAGTTTTTGATGCAGCAAGTAAGGGAAAAGAGTTTTTAATTGTTGGTACAAAAACTAAAGCAGCCGATTTAGTAGCGCGGGCTGCAATAAGGGCTCGGTGTCATTATGTTAATAAAAAATGGCTCGGTGGCATGTTAACCAATTGGTCCACTACAGAAACGCGACTTCATAAGTTCAGGGACTTGAGAATCGAACAAAAGACAGGAAACTTCTACTGTCTTCCAAAAAAAAGAGACGCAGCTATGTTCAAGAGACAATTATCCCATTTGCAAACATATCTGGGTGGGATTAAATATATGACGGGGTTACCCGATATTATAATTATCATTGATCAGCAAGAAGAATATACAGCTCTTCGAGAATGTATCACTTTGGGAATTCCAACAATTTGCTTAATCGATACAAATTGTGATCCCGACCTGGCAGATATTTCAATTCCAGCAAATGATGACGCTATAGCTTCAATCCGATTAATTCTTAACAAATTAGTATTCGCAATTTGTGAGGGTCGTTCTAGCTATATCCGAAATACGTAATTAATAATAAGATAGAAATTTTGTTTTTGGGAACCCTCCAGAAATTTATCGAATCGTTTACTATTCTTGAATTTGATTATATAAATGAGAAAAAAATGAGTAGGGATATTATGTTATTAGTTCGTATCAAAAAATTCAAATAAGCAAGTAGAAAAAGAGATGGTTGAATTAAAATAATTTCCTGGAATTTCAATTTCTGTCAGAGGGTAATATGAATGTTCTCTCATGTTCCACCAACACATTCAAAGTGTTATACGAAATATCGGGTGTAGAAGTAGGCCAACATTTATATTGGCAAATAGGAGGTTTTCAAGTCCATGGTCAAGTACTTATTACTTCTTGGGTTGTAATTGCTATCTTATTAGTTTCAGCCAGTCTAGCTGTTCGGAATCCACAAACCATTCCGAATGACGGGCAGAATTTCTTTGAATATGTCCTTGAATTCATTCGAGACGTCAGCCAAACCCAGATTGGAGAAGAATATGGTCCATGGGTTCCTTTTATAGGAACTATGTTCCTATTTATTTTTGTTTGTAATTGGTCAGGGGCTCTTTTACCATGGAAAATCATACAGTTACCCCACGGAGAATTAGCCGCACCCACGAATGATATAAATACTACTGTTGCTTTAGCTTTACTCACCTCCGTAGCCTATTTCTATGCGGGTCTTAGCAAAAAAGGATTAGGTTATTTCAGTAAATACATTCAACCTACTCCAATCCTTTTACCCATTAACATCTTGGAAGATTTTACAAAACCCTTATCACTTAGTTTTCGCCTTTTCGGAAATATTTTAGCCGATGAATTAGTAGTTGTTGTTCTTGTTTCTTTAGTACCTTCAGTAGTTCCTATACCTGTCATGTTCCTTGGATTATTTACCAGTGGTATTCAAGCTCTTATTTTTGCAACTTTAGCCGCCGCTTATATAGGAGAATCTATGGAGGGTCATCATTGACTTCACTTATAAATAGTTGTTTTTTGAATTTCGACCAAAATAATAGCGGAACTCACGATAATCTACTTGGGGAACATCAAAATAGATAACTAATAAAGGATAACGAATTAAGTTAAGGCAGTTAGAATATACCGTAATAGGAAAAAAGGTTCCATTAAAATAAAATATTTAGTGGAGCTTCTAAAAAAAAAAAACGAAAGAGGATCGGTTTCCTAAAATAAATGTCCTGTTTATATCTATTATTTTATTTATAAATATTTTTAAATAAATAAAATTGAATAAAAACGAAGAAAAAAAAAAAAAAGAAAATAGAATAAAATGCTAATGAAAATTTATATGAAATGATTCGCCTTAACCAATTTATCTATTTTTCTAGATAAATTCGACCCATGCGGAATAATCATACAGCAAGAGAAGAATTAAAAAACGCGATTCAAAAAAAGAAATTAGCCAGTTGAAAATTGTGTACCTAGAATCCAACTATTATCGATATCGAATTCAGCTGGGGAGCTTTTCTCGTTCAACAAGAATTCTACTGGATCTAAGATCCAACTAAGTTGGTTTACATTCTGTAAGAAACACATGTATATGGGATATTAGATATTGAATAGTTATATATGACCTAAAACTATCTAAGACCCTACTAATACTATGAATTTCAATAGGGATTCCAATAGACGTCTTTGGTTTTGGATTCCGAAGAATCCAACTTCAAAAAGCGATAGAGAATCAGTTCTGATGATTCAAGAATATTATTCTATTACTTCAATTTGGAGTTTTTATTTTTAGTTACTTTGATTGGATGAAACTGAGTGATGGAATAATTCATCTATAATTCATTGAATGATTGTATCATTAACCATTTTTTTTTTTGAGAAATTCAATTTATCATGAATCCACTGATTTCTGCCGCTTCCGTTATTGCTGCTGGGTTAGCTGTCGGACTTGCTTCTATTGGACCTGGGGTTGGCCAAGGGACTGCTGCGGGCCAAGCTGTAGAGGGGATCGCAAGACAGCCCGAGGCGGAGGGAAAAATACGAGGTACTTTATTGCTTAGTCTGGCTTTTATGGAAGCATTAACAATTTATGGATTGGTTGTCGCTTTAGCGCTGTTATTTGCAAATCCGTTTGTTTAATCTTGTCTTAAACACTTAAACAATTACAAATAGATATAGATAGATATAGAAAATTTTGACTTCTTTTCTGAATTTATTTCACTTGCTTTTTGGAATTATATCAATAATTCACTCCTACAATTTACAATGTGGGGCACGACTCCCTGCCCGGGAGGGAAAGATTTAAGGATGAGTAATTCGCATACCGATCCGCTTTCTTCCTTCCCGTTCTTAGAAATTGAAACTTAAGGAGTCTTCCAACAACGAAATATTCCGAAATTAATATGAAACTTGAAATTTGCTAGCTAATTCGAAAATACTAATAAGTATTATTTTTATTAGGATTAGGAATTTTGAATTGAAAAAATCCATAAACTTTATTTTTTTTTTCGCTATATCGAGAGAGAGCAAGAGAGAGGGAAATGCAAATCAAAATAAGTAGACAATCGTTATTGATTTCTAAATCAATTCTATTGATATAAGAAATTTATAGAAATCGAATATAAGAATATATAGAAGTATATATAAGAGAAGTGATACAAAAAAAGAAAAGCTATTCTTGTTTATCTATCTGTAAAAAACAGAGAGGAGATTGTATGAAAAATCTAACCGATTCTTTCCTTTCCTTGGGCCAATGGCCGATGGCTGGGAGTTTTGGGTTTAATACCGATATTTTAGCAACAAATCCAATAAATCTAAGTGTAGTATTTGGTGTATTGATCTTTTTTGGAAAGGGAGTGTGTGCGAGTTGTTTATTTCAAGAATAGGCTGGACTGGCCCAGCTGCACTTTTTTTTTCATTATTTTCATTTGAACTTTAACTATTAGTTTTTTAACTAAAATTGAAAGTAAAAGGTGCATGATCTCGCGAATTACTTATGAATTTGGAAATTCGTTGAATTTTTTCAATTCAAAAAAAAACATGATATTGAAACTATTTAAGAAACGTAGCATTTCGTAATTTTTTGGTAAATCCGCTTTTTGCTTTGATTCTCAATCAACCAATAATGCGGGATTAATTATATGGTTAAAGCGAACCTTTTGAAGTCCAAGCATAGCATGGTATTCTTTCTACTACTAGCGTCATTTGAAATTTGAAATGAAGGACTAGTTGAAATTTTTTGTTCGATATAGAACGCTCATGTCGAGAAAATTATTTGAAACCTTTTTTGTATTGCGGGTCACATTATATTTTTTCTATATTATCTTATCAAATGCCAAATCAATGACCTATGTAATATATAATGTAAAAAGTGAAACGAATTCTTTGAATTTCACTAAAAAAAAGCAACTTTGCTGACAATTTCAGATTTTTTTTATTTGGTCAGAAGAGTCCTCCAAATTTTATTATGATCTTGAATTAGTATTCGTAATCCGTTTTTCAATTTTTGAGGGGTGTGAATCTGAATAGAGAAAAGAGGATAGGCTCATTACATTCATAACAAGATATGGGCAGTGACCATGACGTAATTGAGCATGAGAGCCAAATGAATTGAAAAATTCATGTTTGGTTCGGGAAGGGATTATGAAAGTTTTCAA